AATTGAAATATAAGAGTAAATATTCGCCCGCGAAAACATTCTTTTTTTTTTTTATTACTAAATTTTAACAATAAAATAAAAAATGATAAAAAAGAATTCTATGATTTATACAATAGAAAATGGTTAGTTATCTATTAAAACCAGATACACAAATTACTACTAGATTAGATTGTATCTCAAAAAATATCAAGATTCGCTGTAAACTATAAATAAATAAATATATCAATTGATTTTTTATTAAAAGCAAATCGCGAGGAGCCATATGAGAAGAAATTCTCATGTATGGTTCTGTAGTAGAGATGGGATTCAGAAACAACCATCAACTATAACCCCAAAAGAACCAGATTCCGTAAACAACACAGAGGAAGAATGAAAGGAATATCATATCGAGGGAATCATATATGTTTTGGTAAATATGCTCTTCGGGCACTTGAACCCGCTTGGATCACATCTAGACAAATAGAAGCAGGTCGTCGAGCAATGACACGAAATGTACGTCGTGGTGGAAAAATATGGGTACGGATATTTCCAGATAAACCAGTTACAGTAAGACCTGCCGAAACGCGTATGGGCTCGGGAAAAGGATCCCCCGAATATTGGGTAGCTGTTGTTAAACCAGGTCGAATACTTTATGAAATGACCGGAGTAACAGAAAATATAGCTAGAAGGGCAATTTCAATAGCCGCATCAAAAATGCCTCTACGGACTCAATTCATTATTTCGGAATAAGGGATAAACAAAGTAGAACCAAAAGAAATGAAATGGGTCTTGGAAAATTGCAAATTTTTTATTTTAGACAACGAATATTTCTTTTTTTTTTTTCTTCGTCCTTTGCATTGAAAGAACAGATTTCAAAATGATATGATTCAACCTCAGACCTATTTAAATGTAGCAGATAACAGCGGGGCTCGAGAATTAATGTGTATTCGAATCATAGGAGCTAGCAACCGTCGATATGCTCATATTGGTGACGTTATTGTTGCTGTGATTAAAGAAGCAGTACCAAATATGCCCCTAAAAAGATCAGAAGTGGTCAGAGCTGTAATTGTGCGTACCTGTAAAGAACTCAAACGTGACAACGGTATGATAATACGATATGATGACAACGCTGCGGTTGTTATTGATCAAGAAGGAAATCCAAAAGGAACGCGAATTTTTGGCGCGATCGCCCGGGAATTAAGACAATTAAATTTTACTAAAATAGTTTCATTAGCTCCCGAGGTATTATAAATCGAGATCATGTATAGTTGGAGTATTTTAAAGAACTAAGATTGTATCTCACGCATATATCGTTATTGATTAGTCATATTTATAAATGACCAAATACGGAAAAAAACATGTTGATTATATCTAATTTAGATTCACTAATAATTTTAGCTTACCATGGGTAGGGATACTATTGCCGAGATAATAACCTCTATACGAAATGCCGATAGGAATAAAAAAAGGGTGGTTCGAATAACATTTACTAATATTACGGAAAATATTGTTAAGATACTTTTACAAGAAGGTTTTATCGAAAATGTGAGAACACATCGAGAAAATAACAAAAATTTTTTGGTTTTAACATTACAACACAGAAGGACTACAAAAAGGCCCTATAGAAATATTTTAAATTTAAAACGAATCAGTAGACCCGGTCTACGAATTTATTCCAACTCTCAACGAATTCCTCGAATTTTAGGCGGGATGGGGATTGTAATTATTTCTACTTCTCGAGGTATAATGACAGACCGGGAGGCTCGGTTAGAGGGAATCGGCGGAGAAATTTTGTGTTATATATGGTAATCCTTTTAATATACAAATTGGATCTGAAGCGTACTATACTATATAAAATTATATAATTATTATTATATTTATAAATATATTATATATATTTTATATATTTATTATTCTATTCTATTTTTAATTTATAAATATATAATATATAAAAAAATATATATATATATATAAAAAAACAAAGAAAAGAGACGAGTTATCCAATATTGTTTCGCCTCGATTAGTTGATACTTCACGGGGGTTTTACCTCTAATGACCGAACAAAACAAAAAAAATATTAATAAAGATTAAGTTACCGAATCCCCTCCCAACCCCATGTTCCGGGTTCTTTTAAATACTGAAGATCTGATTCTAGATTATGTTTCAGTAAAGATTCGACATAGTTTTTTAATGATACTACCAGGAAATAGAGTAAAAATTGAAACAAGTTGTTATGATTCAATCAGGAGACGCACAATTTATTGACTCCGCAACAAAAATTCGAAGGATTAATTGGTTTTTTTATTTGAAGACTCCTTGCGTGCGAATATGATGCAAGATACACAAAATTTCAAGAAACTTATTTTCTTCCAAGAAATAGATTCAGATTTAAGATAAGGAATAATAAATATGAAAATAAGAGCTTCCGTTCGTAAAATTTGTGAAAAATGCCGGCTAATCCGTAGGCGGGGGCGAATTATAGTAATTTGTTCTAACCCAAGACATAAGCAAAGGCAGGGAT